GATGCGGGCTCAAAGACGTAAAACAGTCACTTGGGAAATGTTTCAAACAGATGTACACTCCCCTCTTTTTTTTGACAGAATAGACAAAACACCTTTGTTTTCTTTTGATATCTCAAGGATGATGAACCTCATTTTTAGGAATTGGATGGAGGAAAAAAGCCCAAAAATACAAACATCTGATTATGTGGGTGAAGGGGCAAAAGAGAAAGAGAAAATGGAGAAAGAACACGAAGAGGAGTATCAAAGAAAAGAGGATAAAAGACAGGAGGAGGAACGGATAGCAATAGCAGAAACTTGGGATAATATTATATTTGCTCAAGCAATAAGGAGTTCCATATTAGTAACCCACTCGATTCTTCGAAAATACATCATATTACCTTCATTGATAATAGTTAAAAATATTGGTCGTATGTTATTATTTCAATTCCCTGAGTGGTATGAAGATTTGACCGAATGGAGTAGGGAAATGCATGTCAAATGCACATATAATGGTGTTCAATTATCGGAAACAGAATTTCCAAAAGATTGGTTAACAGACGGTATTCAGATAAAAATCCTATTTCCTTTCTCTCTGAAACCTTGGCATAGAAAAAAGCTACGATTCCATCATAAGGATCTAAGAAAAAAACAAAAAAATTTCTGTTTTTTAACGATCTGGGGGATGGAAACAGAAGTCCCCTTTGGCTCTCCCCGAAAAAAACCTGTCTTTTTTGAACCCATTCATAAAACACTCGAAAAAAAAATTAGAAAAGTCAAAAAGACAGGTTTTTTCTTTCTAAGAATTATAAAAGACAACATAAAAGGTTTTCTAAAGATTCTCAACGAAAAAATAAGATGGATTATCAAAATAGTTCTATTTATAAAAAGAAAAGTGAATAAACTCTTTTTCTTAGTGACGCGAGTCTATGACCCAAGTCAAAATGAAGAACCAAGTCAAAATGAGAAAGATTCCAAAAAAATCATCCATGAATCACCCATTATAATTGTATCCGGAGATTGGACAAATGATTCACTGATAGAAAGAAAAATTAATGATCTGGCTGATAAGACAACCAAAATCTGGGATCAAGTAGAAAAGATTAGAAAAGACAAGAAAAAAAAACCTCTAACTCCAGATATGGAGGATATAGATATTAGTACTAACAAGGGAAATTTTAGTAATAAAAGAACCGAATCACGGAAACATATTTTTCAAATATCTAAAAAAAGAAGAAGTGCCCCATTAATCTCTAAATGGAACTCTTTTATGAAATCTTTCATTGAAAGAATATACATGGGTATCCTTCTATGTATCACTAACATTTACAGGATCAATGCACAATTTTTTCTTGACTCAACAAAAAATACTTTAAATGGATACACTTACAATGACGAAATAAAGGAAAAGGATACTAATGAAACGAATCCCAATATAATTCCCTTCATTTCGACTGTAAAATCTCTTTCTACTTATACTACTAATATAAGTAGTGATAGTAATTCACCGATTTACTGCGACTTATCTTCTTTGTCTCAAGCCTATGTGTTTTACAAATTATTGCAAACCCAAGTTAGTAACAAATATAAGTCAGAATCCATATTTCATTACTACAGAACATATCCTTTTATTAAGGATAGAATAAAAGACTATTTCCATAACTATTTCCATACACGAGGAATATTTGATTCAGAATCAAAACACAAGAAACTGCGGAATTCTGGAATGAGTGAATGGAAAAACTGGTTAAAGAGCCATTATCAATACAAATTCTCCCATGACAAATGGTCTAGATTAGCACCTCGAAAATGGAGAAAGAAAGTCAATCAGCATTGTACGATTAAAAATAACGACTCACCCAAATTGGGTTCATATGAAGAAAAAGACCAATTAATTCATTCCGGGAAAAAGGATTATTATAAATATAAATTGGACTTATTGAAGAGTCCGAGTTGCGAAAAAAAAATTAAAAAACACTACAGATATGATCTTTTATCATATAAATATCTTAATTATGAAGATGTGAAAGACTCCAATATTTATGGATCACCATTACAAGTAAACAGGCACGGAGAGATTTCTAATTACAATCCACATAAATACAAATCGTTTTATGCTACAACTATAAATGATAGCCTAGAAGATAAATATACAATTGATAGGGATAAAAATCTAGATAGAAAATATTTGGAATTGAGAATCACCAATTTTTACCCTAGAAACAATATTGAAACTAGGACTAGTACGGGTATCAGAACTTTCATTAATAAAAAAAAGAAAACTACTAAGACTGGGACCAATAAGAAAGATATTCTTTCTCTTTATATCAGAATGAATCAAGAAATCCAAACAAAGCAAAAAGAGTTCTTTTTTGATTGGATGGGAATGAATGCACAAATGTTAGATCGTACTATATCGAATCTGTGCCCTTGGTTCTTACCAGAATTGGTGCCGCTTTACGATCGATATAAGACTAATCCGTGGATCATACCAATCAAATTGCTTCTATTTGATTTTCATGGAAACAAAACAAGCGATCTTTATATAGATCCAAAGGTGGAATCTAATCAAAAAGAAAGATTTAATCCAAAACCAAAAGTAGAATCTAATCAAAAGGGATATCTTGAATTAGAGAATGGGAACCGGGACGAGAAAGAACGACAGCACCAAGGAAATCTTATATCTGATATAAGAAACCAAAAAAAAGATGTTGGAGCAAATTCCGAGGGTTCAGATATTAAGAAACGCAGAAAGAAAAAGAAATTCAAGAGCAAGAAGGAAGCGGAACTAGACTTATTTTTGAAAAAATATTTTCTTTTTCAACTCCGATGGGGTGATTCTTTCAATCAAAGAATGACCAATAATATCAAGGTATATTGTCTACTGCTTAGACTTATGAATCCGAATGAAATTGCTATATCCTCTATTCAAAGAGGAGAAATGGGTCTAGATGTAATGCTGATTAATAAGGATTTGTCTCTTCCAGAATTGATAAAAAGGGGAATATTTATTGTTGAACCGGTTCGTTTGTCTATCAAATGGGATGGAATTTCGATTATGTATCAAACCATAGCTATTTCATTGACCCATAAGGTTCAGTACCAAACTAATCGAGGATGCCAGGTAAAAAAACATATTGATAAGAATTACTTGAATGGCTCGATTGCACGACACGGAGGAGTGCGTGTGAATGGGGACAATAATAATTATGATTTGCTTGTTCCTGAACATATTTTATCTCCTAGCCATCGTAGAGAATTGAGAATTATAAGCCGTTTCAATTACCGAAATAGGAACCTTGTGAATAAGAATCCAGTATTTTGCAATAGAGCTAAGACTAATGCGCAGGGGTTTGAGAAATTTGTAAATAGGGATAAGCATTTTGATACAGATACAAATAACTCTCTAAAATGGAAAGTGTTTCTTTGGCCCACTCATCGATTAGAAGATTTAGCCTGTATGAATCGTTATTGGTTTGATACCAATAATGGGAGTCGTTTCAGTATGTCAAGGATCCATATGTATAAGCAATTTGGAATTCGCTGATGTTACAATCAATTTCCCTCTTTATCACGCGCCTGGTATATGAGAACATGCAAATAAATACATACCTTATGTTAGACTCTGATACACAAGATTCAGTCACATATCAATTGGACCTAGGAATGAATCGACAGAATCTTTTTAGGTCCCTTTCCCTTTCATTCTGTTTCGTGAGCCCAGGAATATACCATCCCTTTGTATCTGAATAAATTTATTGTTATTATTTATTCATATTCATTTTGATTTGTTTGATAGAAAAAAGAGTAATATATGAATCAATCCAGATTATTGTGTACACCAGAACAAAATAAATGGTATTATTATTCTTGATTGGGAAGATTTATATCCGTGGGAAGAAAAAGAAAAAAAGAGAAGAATTTATTTGTATGGTAAAGAATTCGTCCATATCCGTTATTCCACAAGAAGAAAAAAGGGGCTCTGTTGAATTCCAAGTATTTAATTTTACCAATAAGATAGAGAGACTTACTTCACATTTGGAACTGCACAGAAGAGACTATTTATCTCAGAGGGGTCTGCGGAAAATTCTGGGGAAACGCCAACGACTGCTGGTTTATTTATCAAAGAAAAATCGAGTGCGTTATAGGGAATTAATTGGTCAATTGGGTATTCGAGAACCAAAAACTGGTTAGTTTGGAAATTCGTTTGAATTATTCGGTTCATTAGATCTTGAATTTTGATGAACCTCGTTTCATTTTCAGGAATTCATGGAATAATGAATTGGGATCGGAGAAATGGAATAATGAATTGGAATCGGAGAATAAAAACATATGACTGTACCAGACGCAAGAAAAGACCTCCTCGTGGTCAATATGGGTCCTCACCACCCGTCAATGCATGGTGTTCTTCGACTCATTGTTACTCTAGATGGCGAAGATGTTATCGACTGTGAACCCATATTGGGTTATTTACACAGAGGAATGGAAAAAATTGCGGAAAACCGAACAATTATACAATATCTACCTTATGTAACACGTTGGGATTATTTAGCTACTATGTTCACGGAGGCAATAACCGTTAATGCACCTGAGGAATTGGGAAATATTCAAGTACCTAAAAGAGCCAGCTATATTAGGGTAATTATGCTGGAGTTGAGTCGTATAGCTTCGCATTTGTTATGGCTTGGACCTTTTATGGCCGATATCGGTGCGCAGACTCCTTTCTTCTATATTTTCAGAGAGAGGGAATTGTTATATGATCTATTTGAAGCTGCCACAGGTATGCGAATGATGCATAATTATTTCCGTATCGGGGGGGTAGCTGCTGATTTACCTCATGGCTGGATAGATAAATGTTTAGATTTCTGCGATTATTTTTTAACGGGAGTTGTTGAATATCAAAAGCTTATTACGCGCAATCCCATCTTTTTGGAACGAGTTGAAGGGGTAGGTTTTATTGGGGGAGAGGAAGCCATAAATTGGGGTTTATCAGGACCAATGCTACGAGCTTCCGGAATCCAATGGGACCTTCGTAAAGTCGATCGGTATGAGTGTTATGATGAATTTGATTGGGAAGTCCAATGGCAAAAAGAAGGAGACTCATTAGCTCGTTATTTAGTAAGAATTGGCGAAATGACGGAATCCATCAAAATTATTCAACAGGCTCTGGAAGGAATTCCGGGGGGACCTTATGAAAATTTAGAATTCCGACGCTTTGCTGGAACAAAAGATTCAGAATTGAACGACTTTGAATATCGATTCATTAGTAAAAAGCCTTCTCCCAGTTTTGAATTGTCAAAACAAGAACTTTATGTGAGAGTAGAAGCCCCAAAGGGAGAATTAGGTATTTTTCTGATAGGAGATAATAGTGTTTTTCCTTGGAGATGGAAAATACGTCCACCCGGTTTCATCAATTTGCAAATTCTTCCTCAGCTAGTTAAAAGAATGAAATTGGCTGATATTATGACAATACTAGGTAGTATAGATATCATTATGGGAGAAGTTGATCGTTGAAATGATAATTGAAGAAGCACAAGCTATCAATTCTTTTTTCAGATCGGAATCCTCAAAAGAGGCCTATGGGCTCATATGGTTACTTGTACCTATTGTTACTCTTGTATTGGGAATCACAATAGGGGTATTAGTAATTGTGTGGCTAGAAAGAAAAATATCTGCAGGGATACAACGACGAATTGGTCCTGAGTATGCCGGCCCCCTGGGCATTCTTCAAGCTCTAGCGGATGGGGTCAAACTACTTTTCAAAGAAGATCTTCTTCCATCTAGAGGAGATATTCGTTTATTTAGTGTCGGCCCATCCGTAGCGGTCGTATCAATTCTACTGAGTTATTCAGTAATTCCCTTTGGCCATCACCTTGTACTAACCGATCTCAGTATAGGTGTTTCTCTATGGATCGCTATTTCAAGTATTGCCCCTATCGGACTTCTTATGTCCGGATATGGATCAAATAATAAATATTCCTTTTCAGGTGGTTTACGAGCTGCTGCTCAATCTATAAGTTATGAAATACCGTTAACTCCATGTGTGTTATCAATATCTCTACGTGTGATTCGTTGGAATACGCACTCCTACCTCTTTCTTTGCTTTTTCTAGGAAAGAAGTTGGTTGATTGAATATATAGATAGAACTCTTTTTTATTCATCACTGGGATCTATGAACTAAACCAGATAGTTATATGAGTGAAACAAAACTGCTTATGAATTCGCAGTAAGAAGATCGAGTCTCATTACCTACGTACGAGAGTAAAGTGGAGCTAAACATAAGCAGCGGAAGCTGTTTACCCCAAGTATCGATTAGCCATCAGGACTTGAAGCGGGCGCAAAAGATCAACTGTATGGAGTTTTTACTCTTGTATTTATTACCATACCGAGGATCCACCAAAACTGAGTGGACGGTTAGGAACACCAAGGTACACAAAAGATTAGTAATGGAGATAATGTAACGTATCCAAACGGATATTTTTACATTACATAAAAGGAGTCATAATGAGGGCTTGAAGTTGGTAGAAATGATCAAAAAGTACTTCCCCGTGATCCCGATCCAGAGTATAGCTCCTATCCACTGATTTAAAAATAACTATCAGGAACGAAGTAATCCTTTATTTATATAGTATAGTCCTTCTGAGAAAGAAGAGAAGAACAGGAAGGAAAAATGGATTGACTATTTATTGTATCTTATGGAAAGATCGAGTTCAGTTATTACTGAACAAGAAACTAAGCAAAAAGAATAAAGGATGAGATGGATTCAGAAGTGTACTTTTTATTTGTTATTATCTTATCGCGGACAGAATCCCACTGGTCTAGTTCACTTATGAGCATTTTGATTCATCTTTCTTTTTTCCTATGGTATGCCGATGTAATACCGAAGCATACCTTAGATTTATTCGTGACCATTGAGGAGCCGTATGAAGCTGAGGTCTCATGTACGGTTCTGGAATAGAGATGGGAACAGTGATGTTATCATCGACTATGATTATCTAACAGTTCAAGTACGGTTGATATAGTTGAGGCGCAGTCAAAATATGGTTTTTGGGGGTGGAATCTTTGGCGTCAACCTATAGGGTTCATAGTTTTTATAATTTCTTCACTAGCAGAATGCGAGAGATTGCCCTTTGATTTACCGGAAGCCGAGGAGGAATTAGTAGCAGGTTATCAAACTGAATATTCAGGTATCAAATTTGGTTTATTTTATGTTGCTTCTTACCTCAATTTACTAGTTTCTTCATTATTCGTAACAGTTCTGTACTTGGGAGGGTGGAATCTTCCTATTCCATATATACCAATTACTGAACTTTTCGAAATAAATAAAACTAGTGAAGTCTTTGGAACAACAATTAGTCTCCTCATTACATTAGCTAAAGCTTATTTGTTCCTGTTCATTCCTATCTCAACAAGATGGACTTTACCTAGGCTGAGAATGGATCAACTATTAAATCTTGGGTGGAAATCTCTTTTACCTATTGCTCTCGGTAATCTATTATTGACAACTTCTTCCCAACTTGTTTCGCTATAACAGAATAGGATATTCCAGATTCTTATCCTCTCTCAAGCAAGAGAAAGAAACATCAAATTATTCATGGATATTCACGATATATGTTTCCTATGGTGACTGGGTTCATGAATTATGGTCAACAGACAGTACGAGCTGCAAGATACATTGGTCAAAGTTTCATGATTACCTTATCTCACGCAAATCGTTTACCTGTAACTATTCAATATCCTTATGAAAAATCGATCACATCAGAGCGTTTCCGTGGGCGAATCCACTTTGAATTTGATAAATGCATTGCTTGTGAAGTATGTGTTCGCGTATGTCCGATAGATCTACCTGTTGTTGATTGGCGATTAGAAACAGATATTAGAAAGAAACGATTGCTTAATTATAGTATTGATTTCGGAATCTGTATATTTTGTGGTAATTGCGTGGAGTATTGCCCCACAAACTGTTTATCAATGACTGAAGAATATGAACTTTCCACCTACGATCGTCACGAATTAAATTATAATCAAATTGCTTTGGGTCGGTTACCAATGTCTGTAATTGGAGATTACACAGTTCGAACAATTATGAACTCAACTCCAATAAAAATATCTATGGAGAAACCCCTTGATTCAAGAACGATTACCAATTAAATTAAAAATAAGACTAAGTTTTGATCAAAAGTAGGTAAGTTTCTTTCATGTCAGACAAATAATAACTAGATTTGTGAGGATTATAACTACTTTTGGAATATATAAATATATATAGCCATTATAGCCATAGCCCTTATTTGTTTAATTACAAATATGAAATTACGAACTCTGTTTCGACTAAAGACAAAAGCAAGATTGGCCCGTTCAATTGATTAACTCAATCTACATAAACCCACACCACGCTGGGGTAAGAACTATTAGATATAAAAAAGGGTAACCCACTTTTTCCCGACCAGTAAGATCATGAGATATTTTGACTTATTTATCGCTTATTTAACACATAATGGATTTACCTGCGCCAATACATGATATTCTTTTAGTATCTCTGGGATCAGGTCTTATAGTAGGAGGTCTAGGAGTGGTATTACTTACCAATCCAATTTATTCTGCCTTTTCGTTGGGATTGGTTCTTGTTTGTATATCTTTATTTTATATTCCATCGAACTCTTATTTTGTAGCTGCTGCGCAGCTACTTATTTACGTGGGAGCCATAAATGTCTTAATCTTATTTGCTGTGATGTTTATGAATGGTTCAGAATATTACAATTCTTTTCATTTTTGGACTGTCGGAGATGGATTCACTTCGCTAGTTTGTACAAGTATTTTTTTTTCACTAATTGCTACTATCCCAAACACGTCATGGTACGGGATTATTTGGACTACAAGATCAAACCAGATCATAGAACAGGACCTGACAAGTAATGTTCAACAGATTGGGATTCATTTATCAACAGATTTTTATCTTCCATTTGAACTGATTTCTATAATCCTTTTAGTTTCCTTAGTGGGCGCAATTGCTATGGCTCGCCGGGAATAGATACTTAGAATTGGAAATAACAAACCAACCAAATAAAATAAAGCAAATAAGGTCTTCCTCCGTGTAATTGTTATCGCATCTATCTGTCCACCCTAAATTGGAATATTGTTCATGAGACATATTTCAAAGTTTTTGTTAGTTCGACGACCCATTTCAGTGTCTTTTTTTGTACTGTATTTCTTATATATATTATATGGATTGATAATTGAATTAGATTCAGTAGAATCTTCTCATTTAATTAATCGAATCAGTTGAATTGTTGTTTATATTGAAATGAATCGAGATTGACGAGGAGTTGGTCAATGATGCTCGAGCATGTACTTGTTTTGAGTGCCTATTTATTTTCTATTGGTATCTATGGATTGATCACAAGTCGAAACATGGTTAGAGCACTTATGTGTCTTGAACTTATACTGAATGCTGTTAATATGAATCTCATAACATTTTCTGATTTATTTGATAGTCGCCAATTAAAGGGAGACGTTTTCTCGATCTTTGTTATCGCTATTGCAGCCGCCGAAGCAGCTATTGGACCAGCTATTGTTTCTTCGATCTATCGTAACAGAAAATCAACTCGTATCAATCAATCAAATTTATTGAATAAATAAAAATAGTCGGTAGTCGGAACCTTTACTCAAATAAAATATATAAAGACATATACGTTATGTCACTCTGTAGAAGTAAATAGACACTCGACTCACGTTAGGGATCAATGGATCATAAGCATGGATTAGGAATAAGAGTACAATCAATTTTATACGTTTTATTTCTTTATTATATATAACTATAATTCATTTATAGATTAGCAAAACGTGTATTGACTGATATGACCATGTTTGATGAAAGATAAGAGATCAAAGTATCTTGGGCCTATCTCATGAACAGATCAGAAATAGATTTCTAACAAAACTTTATGGTCTAATCACCGATTCGTCTGGTGCCAAAATATTTAATCATTTACTAAAGCTACCAGACCGAAAATTTATGACGTTCCAA